ACTAATCAATATTGATTAGTTTAGTTATGTATCCATTTGGATTTTTTTATATCATTAGGAAAACACAATTTTATATTTAAACCCGGGAATCGTTCATGAATTCAAATTCACAGTCAATAGTTAATGGTTCAAATTTATCCTGAATTTTTGTTTTGTGACTGAAAATCCACAATAGGTTTTTCAATATAAAGGGGGGGGAGGGGGTGTTTTTAAATAGTGTGTTTGTTTTAAGATACTATACAATCAATCGAAGAAATGTATCCAATCCAAAGAGAAAAGTATGGAATATTTTCATATATTTTTTGTATCGTTTTGGCGACATGGCCGAGCGGTAAGGCGGGGGACTGCAAATCCTTTTTCCCCAGTTCAAATCTGGGTGTCGCCTGATCAACAAAAAAATCGGAATACCTTATTATGTTTTGCTGAGATAAATTGACAAATTTTTTTCCAGCAGAAGTAAGCGGGGGAGAGGACTCTTGATACTTGCTTGATTCTATAAGCATCTGGCGGTTCTGTTCTCTAAAATGAAAATGCTGTAAATCCTTGCGTCTAGGCTTCAGTTCAAGGAAAGATTATATTAGTGAATATTGAATGAAAAAGAATCGTTAAATCTTAATATGACAGCTCTTCTATTATTAATGTAGTGTTTATTAATTAGGTCTTGAATTAATTTGGATAGACGAACGAGGAATTTATTTGATTATTAATTTATTAGTTGCGTACGTAAAGGCCGAAAGATACTTTGTTCGTATATAGACTCATGAAATTCTCTCTGTGCTCCTGCATTCAATTTAATATTGATTGGCTTTAATGTAATAGACTATCTTCCGATTGTTTCACAGAGACAAACAGGAGACGTAACGTAAGGATTAGATAAAATGAGAAATAGGGTATGCGATAGATAGTGATCTATCTTGACTCTATATTTTTATACTTTTTACTTAATGAAATGAAAGTCAACAAAAGAAAGACTAGGTCTTATTATTTCTACATGTTAGTAACATTCCCTTGAAACTTCCAGGGGTGTATCTACGTATTTTGCTTGCGCTTAGTGTTTTCCGATTCTACTAGAAATCATATAGGAACCTGTTAGAATTTATAATTGTGAGTTTATTGGATTGTTTCATCAACGGTATTGGGTCAGAATTCCCTTTTGACTCTGCGCCAGGGATTCCACTATTATTAATGAACATAATAATGATTAGTGAACATTAATGGAATAATTCCTTCATATTTATAGAGATAGGGGATATAATTCACATGGATATAGTAAGTCTCGCTTGGGCTGCTTTAATGGTAGTCTTTACATTTTCTCTTTCACTCGTAGTATGGGGTAGAAGTGGACTCTAGAAGTACTACTAATTGAGTTTGATTCCTCAAACTCAACCCATATCAATTGTTTTATAGATCGTTCTGCAAAGTCCTTTTTTTTACTGTTAAAATAGAAAAGAAAATAATTATGTTATTAAGTGGATACAGACTTCCTATGGGAAACAACATAGACATAGTGGTTGTCCAACAATATACTACACATAATAAAATATTGCCTTGGGCAAGTCACATATTGCGCGTTCCCGCTTTTTTTTATTCTTTTAGAAATCTTATTTATGTTATGCTTGCTTTATTGAACTCATTTCATATCATGGTTCAAACGTTAAAAATTAGCGGGCTTTACTAATCCTTTTCGAAATCCAAAGAGGTTCCCACGGAAATGAACCACTGGATCATCTGTCAACTGATCAATCAATTACTTCTTCAGAATACTAAAAAAAGATTATTTTATTTTCTTTTTATTAATTATTAATTTTTATTAATTATAGGCCTATACTCTTTTTTCCTTCGTCAATTTGATTCTTTCAATGGATATCGGGATTCATATTGAATAGAATCAGAAATTCTAGGAATTAGAATTGTAAGAGTAAGAATTGCCCTTCGATTTTTTCAGATTGATGATTGGAATCAACACAAATTAAATAGATGAAGCAAAGAAATAGAATTGTTACATTATGTAAATACATTACATATATGTAATTGATATCTATGAAGATACATATTGCAGATTGATCTATATTAAACCTCTATCTTTATACAGTACGACTTTATATACTACACTACAATAACAATAATAAGTATGGTAGAAAGATTCATATATTTCTTTCTACCATACTATCGAATCTCATAAAATACTGATGATTCTAGTCCGCTTATTTCATTTAAGACACGAAATCTTAATACTTTTCATTTTCTTTTTTCTTTTCAATCATTGATAAGAACTAAACAGTCAAGTTTAATTCAAATTAATCATTTTGACTGACTGTTTTTACATATATTATAAGTAAAAAAGCAGTAGGAACTAGAATGAACAGTGCAGTAGCAATAAATGCGAGAATATTTACTTCCATAATCTCATCGTTTCATTTTTAATTAATTCGCAATAACTCGGGATTTCATCCCATAGAGCTGATAAATCTTTCGCCTGTAAATTCAATATTCAATATTCAATGGGATGAATTACATCTCGACGATATCGAATCGGAGCAATATCATGAATAACAATATCTGAGCTATCAAATTGATTCATCGTCGAGAATTAAATAGTATAACATAGGAAGATCTTTTATCCATACCGAATTCAAATTTTGATTCCTGATCCGATAAATAATTCCTTTACTTTCTTTATCATTCTTTTCCATTCTTTCTTTTCTATAACCTACGTACCTCCTTGTGGAATCATCTGATGAAATATCATATGACCGCCTTTACACTTACTTACATTGGTTATAAAAAACCCCAATAAAATAACCAATAGAAGCGAAATGTAAAAAGGAAGAAGTTTAGTTCTAAACCCCCTTTTTATGATCTAATCTTCTTGGAAAACAAAGAAGTAGTATAAATAAGGAGAGTCCGGGTATAAAAAAATCGAGTATTCCATCAAATTCATTAAAAAGTTTGTTCTTTCTTCGGCAAGACCCTTAAACTTAAAAAAGATTATTCATTCCCTCACAAAGAGAGATAGGATCTTCTTTGAGCTTTATTTTATTAATATCCCATTTCCTTGGATTAATTTTGGGATACATATATCAAAAATTCAGTGTGAAATTTGAATGAGATAAATTGGTTCAAATTCACATTAATAATTGAAATTCTTAATTGAGGTTGCACAAAATCGGAGCCCTAAAGGGATATACTTTTAATCTTAAAAGTATTATATCTTTGTATCGTACAAATTCCATTTCTGTATAGCCCCCCTGTAAACATATAGTACTCTATTACGCAGATCGGGAATAATCGAAAAAGCCAGACTCCGTACGGTATTTGTTGGAATCCTGAATATAATTTTACCAATCATTGTAGTAATCTACAGTTGAATAAATGGTAATTCCCATATTTATTTGATGAGAAATGTGAAACTAATAAATAAATAAAATAGGAGGGTATCCTCTTGTGAATGAAATTCTGCTATTTCTTTTGTTCTCCTTTTCACAGCAAACGCAGAGATGAATTGATGTATTTTTTTTATTGGATTTGGATCTGTCGGGACTGACGGGGCTCGAACCCGCAGCTTCCGCCTTGACAGGGCGGTGCTCTGACCAATTGAACTACAATCCCAAGGAAATCAAGTGTACATCATACATATTCTTATGATTTAATTCAAACCCTTTCTATTTTATTTCTATTTTATTTCTATTTTATTTAGATTAGAATAGTCGTATTGTAACAGAAACGCGAGTAATATATTTGATATACCCACGGATATGCACTTTAGTGAGAGCGACTCACGGATTGTTAATAATCCTTTCGTTTTTTATAAATTGATTAATAATCAAATAAAGCTTTCAATGAAAAAAAAAAGAGTTTTTTTATTTATTCTTTATTTTATTCTTTTCCTTATACTTCCAGATCCTTATATGAATCTAGTATGAATCTAGATCATTAGCAAGCAAGATCAGAATTTGTGAGAAAAAATAAAGAGAGCAAATGAACGGCGGTAAAATATATCAGAAAATTTTAGTTTTTTTATTCTTCCGTATTCCGATCAGGCATTTCTGGGGAACAACAAATGGGGTTCTATCATTTCATGGTGGATCGGCCAATTATTGGGCCGAGCTGGATTTGAACCAGCGTAGACATATTGCCAACGAATTTACAGTCCGTCCCCATTAACCGCTCGGGCATCGACCCAGGAAGAATCAATTCCCGGCTTATTGATAATCCATGATCAACTTCCTTTCGTAGTACACCTACCCCCAGGGGAATTCGAATCCCCGCTGCCTCCTTGAAAGAGAGATGTCCTGAACCACTAGACGATGGGGGCAAGTATGCCCGACCGCCATCATACTATGCTTATGCTCATTGTATGAAGAGTTTTTTAAAATTGTCAATATAATGTGGTATGATTAAATCTGAAAGATCTTTCCCTCTTTCCTGATTCCATAGAATCTTTTGATTCGTATTTATATTCATGAATCATTCATTCTAATCATATAATTTTTTTTTTTTTAATATTATTTTCATTAAATTTTATTCTAATTAATTAGAAATAGAATTCTATCAAAGAATAAAATAAATAAAGAAAATGAATATAAGAATAAAAATGAATATAAGAATAAATCGATATTATTAAAATTATTAATATTAAAAAAAATCTGAAAATATGGGAAGAAGGATAGGGATCAACAAGTTATTGAAAATTGTTTTTCTCTAAGAATTAAGAAGAATTAAGTTCGGGGAACAAGTAAAAAAAATCTTTTTATCAATGATTCTACGAAAGATCTTATATCTATGTTGAATTGGTAAGTCTATGTATCAATCAAATTAATTTCGTTATGATGGGGGTCAATTCAATTAGGGTCGGTTAGGGTCGGTTTTGAAACAATTCATTGCATTTATAAAATCCAATCTTAATAAACCATTTTTTTATTTTACCTATACTCACTAGAGAAATTGAATTTATCGTTCTTGTATGTACATATATATATTAGAATAAGTAGACTCATAGT